TTATTTTATTGTGATTCAACATTAAAAGAACAGAATCACGCTCTGTAGGATTTGAACCTACGACATCGGGTTTTGGAGACCCACGTTCTACCGAACTGAACTAAGAGCGCTTTATTATGATGGGAGATACGGATGTCAAGAAAAGGATTCTTTTTGTACCCCCAATACATCTTGTATGTATAGTATCATAAAATGGTAGATTGTGTCCAATTTTAATCGATCTCAATTGACCCCTCGTTACTGTCCATAGGAGAAGTGATAAGTAGGGATGACAGGATTTGAACCCGTGACATTTTGTACCCAAAACAAACGCGCTACCAAGCTGCGCTACATCCCTTTCATTTGTTGTACAGTGCCATTGTAGGGAATCCATGTTTTGTTTTCCACATCCTAATTTCCTCTATCTAAATAGAATTTCTTTTGCCATTTCTTCTTTTTGGTTTTTTGGTTTCATTCTCATAAAGAATTATATACATACCTAACGTATAAACGTATAAAGGAATGAATATTTATCAGTAGTGCTCAGGAAGGAGGGTTCATCTTTTTCTGTTTTAGGGACAGGTAGATTTCATCTACCGGATCGTTGTATATATCCATTTTGGTTAGAGATTCCCCGTACAAATGATCTTTAACTACATATGCATCTGATCATATATGTATTACAATATACAATAAAGTCAATAAAGTTAAAGAAAAAGAAGGAGGATTTTCAATGCGAGATATAAAAACATATCTCTCCACGGCACCTGTGCTAACTACTCTATGGTTCGGGTCTTTGGCGGGTCTATTGATAGAGATCAATCGTTTATTCCCAGATGCGTTGACATTCCCCTTTTTTTCATTCTAGTTATTGACATGGGAAGGGATCAAGAAGATTAGAGATACAATAAATTCTCTGCGACTAACCCCCCCCTTTTTTCAGTTCTTTAGGATAGGAAAGAAAGAGTAAAGAATAAAAGTGGATTGAATCTCATTGAAACTCGGGTTCGGGTTAATATAGGGAGAACAGAAAAGGAAATGTGGGTCGAGGGCAGGCTGTTCAAGATCATACAAGATACTAAATAAAATACTGGGATTGGGAATAATTGATAGTTAGAAATATTTGTATTACTTAATAATTTGATTACTCTATTGATTGCAACGAAATCTTTCATAATTGAATTGGATTTCGAGTTAGCAACTTCTCGTCTATTTATTTTTCATTCCTTTCTTCTTCGCTTCGGTTCGAATCGAAAATAGAAGAATTGAGTGAATTCAAAATCCAAAGGAGGTTCATGGCTAAGGGTAAAGATGTCAGAGTAGTAGTTATTTTGGAATGTACCAGTTGTGTCCGAAATGGTTTGAATAAAGAATCGCGGGGCATTTCCAGATATATTACTCAAAAGAATCGACACAATACACCTAGTCAATTGGACTTGAAAAAATTCTGCCCTTATTGTTACAAACATACGATTCATGGGGAGATAAAGAAATAAATCGAACGGAACGCGTGTGCCACTCTTCCAAGGAAGAGGAAGAAATTACATATACATATATAATATATACAAATCCAGTCCTATTTTGGTCGGATCCGAAATGAATGAAGAAATAGGATTTTAGAAATCAGAAATAAACCATGGATAAATCCAAGCGGCCCTTTCATAAATCCAAGCGATCTTTTCATAGGCGTTTGCCCCCAATTGGATCGGGGGATCGAATTGATTATAGAAACATGAGTTTAATTAATCAATTTATTAGTGAACAAGGAAAAATATTATCTAGACGAGTGAATAGATTAACCTTGAAACAACAACGATTAATTACTATTGCTATAAAACAAGCTCGTATTTTATCTTCGTTACCTTTTCTTAATAATGAGAAACAATTTGAGAGAACCGGGTCGATCCCTAGAACTACTGGTCCTAGAACCAGAAATAAATAAGCCTATTCCTCAATCGAATCAAAACTCTAATTCGAACTCAGATTGAAGTTTTGTTCGAAAAAGCCGAGAGATTGTCGCGCCGTAATGTAATAATAAAAAAAAGAATGGGGGAAGAATAAATCTTTTTTTTTTTTATTGAAACGTGTTCGTTCATTCCTACTACTTATCTTATCATACGAATTTCTACTATACCCTCCCGGAGTTCATTCTCCGGGGAACTCCGTTTAAAGTATTCCAGTGAATTCCTTCCAATCTCCTTATTTGATGATCGCATTGGAAATCGTGTCAAGACAATTCCTATTTGATATGGCTATTTGTGCAGGTATTTTACGATTAAGAAGCAACTGCCTCTTGTACAGATCAAGTATTAATCGACTATAACTATGGGATCCCCTATTCTCACGAGTTACTGCATTTATCCGAGTGATCCACAAACGACGAAAACTTCTCTTTCGCCTGCCTCTATCCCGATGAGTGGAAACCAAAGCTCTCATTTTCTGTTGAGTAGTAGTTCGAGTAAGTCTTGAATGAGCCCCTCGAAAGGTTGCTGCAAATAAACGAATTTTTGTTCTACGTCTCCGAGCTATATATCTTCGTCTAACTCTGGTCATTGAATCAAAAGAAACTTGGATGAATAACTAATTGATTTCTTTTCTTTCAGTCATTCTTTTCCCCTCTCCTGGTTTATTAATAACAAAACGGATTCTTCCGATGTATAAAATTAAAATACAAATTCCAATGGCTTTTGCTACTATAACCTTCCCAACCACGATTTTTTTATTTCTTCCAGGCATTTCACCTCAAAAAAAAAAAAAAGAAATTGTACCGATATTAGGTATAAAATAAATCGTAAATGGACAAATAGTGGCTTCCATCGTTTCTATGGTTACTTCTTAAACGGCGAGGTCCTCTCTATACACCGGAGCCCCTTTCCTCATTTAATCAATGTTATTGGTAACTTGTACAGTTCACGCTCTTTGGCTCTACCGATGAATTATCGAGTAATAGGTCTTTTTTCAATGGGATCTATCCATACAGTGACGGCATTTAATTATGAAGGTTGAATAGGTAGCTGACCCTGTTAGTCCGTTCTTGCAAGAGTAGGAGCATAATCTTTCTGCTTCTTAAATATCATTCCCCCGCTTAATGGATAACCATTTGCTACCAATGGGAATTGCTTTTCATCTCAAATCGAGGTGATTGGATTTGCACCAATGGAAACCATAAATTCCATGCAAATAGAGGTATACGAGAGATCTTTATTTTTCGATAGTGAATGGAGTTCTTCCATTCTATTCATTGGTACGAGTCATTGATACTGTAAAAATCGTCTCATTTGTTCTAGCTCATGATCTGAACGAGTCGCACATACACCCTAGTACATGTTCCTCGACGCTGAGGACATCCTCGAAGAGCGGGGGATTTCGTGACATTTCTGATTGGCTGTCTTGTGTTTCTAATAAGTTGTTTAATAGTTGGCATGCTGAATCATATACAGAATGGGCTGGTTTAGATCGATCCTAACCGGATGATTATGAATTACTTCCATTTCATATTTTACCCAGGTAAGAAGATAAAAGATCAAATAAGGGTTCATTCAAATTATGATTCGAAATGGAATCAAAGATTTATGCGAAATCCCCGGTATTTTCGATCGCTACAAGATCAACAATGCCATAATCTTGGGCTTCTGTTGCTGACATAAAAACATCCCTTTCCATGTCTTCGGATACAACCCATAAAGGATTGCCCGTTCTTTGTACATAAACCCTTGTGAGGGTTTCGCGGAGTTTCAGTAGTTCTTCCGCTTCCAGGATAAATTCTCCTGTGGGTGCCTCATAAAAAGAACTAGCAGGTTGATGGATCATAACCCTGATGATATAACATAATGAACGATTCCTCTATCTCGCATGATTGGGCGAAGGGAAGGGATAAAGAATAACAAGCAGGGAGAAAAAGATAGAATTGAACAACCGTACAGGCATCTTTTGTGCATACGGCTCTGTAATGGAATTTTTTTTTCTCTTTTTTCATCGAAGAAAGAGACAAGTCGAATCTATCAGACCCAGATCGTTGAATGATCCATTTACCATCCTTCCTTTCGGAGTAATCAAAAAATACTATGATGGTTCCGTTGCTTTATATATTTATCTCGTCTGTGATTCAGCAATCCCAAAGTTTCTTTCTGATCCGATCAAATAAAAATAAGTAAAAAATGATCTTTTTTTTTTTTTTATTTTCACACTCTTTCATAACATAAATATTGGAAAGAGACTTCTGATGTGGAAGCAAAAAGGTTTGTGACGCTGAAATGGACCCCGATACATAAGATCAAGTCGGAAATAACCTTTCTTTCATACTACTATCTCGATACATAATCTCATATTATGAAAAAATAATAATAGTTTGCTCATATCGAACTTGAAATGCCATGCTATTATTACTTAATATTATTATTATTTTATTCATATTCCATATGACGAAGGCATAGTCTTTTTTTCTCTCAAATAAAAAAACTCATTGGCGCCAAGCGTGAGGGAATGCTAGACGTTTGGTAATTTCTCCTCCAACCAGGATGAAAGATCCCATTGAAGCGGCTAATCCCATGCATATTGTATGCACATCTGGTGGCACAAATTGCATAGTATCATAAATAGCTATTCCTGGGATTACCCATCCGCCGGGAGAATTTATAAACAAATACAGATCCCTGGTATCATCCTCTATACTGAGATATACCATGAGACCAACAAGTTGATTCGAGATCTCGCTATCAACTTCTTGGCCTAAAAAAAGTAATCTTTCTCGATGAAGTCGGTTGATTAGGACAAAATTCTATTCCTTAGGAACCGTACACGCACCTTTGGGTGCATACGGTTCAAAAAATCAAAATTGAGAAAATCAAAAAAAAAAAAAAAAGAAATTGTCGATTCCAGCCCTATTTCTTTTTTCGTAGCGGGCTTTTTCTTCCATTTTTTAAGAAACATGAGTTTTGACTTGCTTCCCTATAAAATCAAAAAAGAATTCACTGAACTTATCGAGCTAACCCCTCATTGATGTATTGTTTCATCGAGATCTAAATCACGATGTAATTTTCTTGTTCCCGAATGGGCCTCTTCCACTCTTTTAGGTTTATGCTCTACTCCGGGTAAAGATCCGCCCGAATTCGATTTGCACATATAGGACAAATGATCCCAGTACCACTTCTTTTTGCTATGACTTCTTTTTTTTTTTTCAATTTGTTTCATTTTCATGCCTTCCACAAAATATTCGATGTATTCATCATCATCATATTATTCCATTAATTGGCAATTTGAGATCACTCATATGGTATAAAGGAATCATTTCTGATAGGGTGGTAATCATACATGGATTACCTTGGTATTTTCTGAACGGAGCCTGTATACTTCATTTTATTGGTCCAAGCCAACCATAAATTCTTTTAATTGAGAATATTGATCCTCCAACCAAATAAATTGATCTAATTGCACTTCACGCTTCGAATTATTGATGGTTCAATCAATCTTTCTTGGGCGAAACAGAGGATATCTCGATCGGGGGAGAGAACGGGGAAATCCCATATGACCCAATATGTCTGACAAGTCACACTATACGTCAACCCAAACTGCATCTTCCTCTCCAGGACTCCGAAAAGGTACTTTTGGAACACCAATGGGCATTAAATGAAAGAAAATTTAAGTATTCTATTTCACTTTGATGTGGAAACGTAACAAACAATGGTTTATTGTCTTCATAATATTGTCGTTTATCGTATTTTATCGATAGATTGGAAGATTCATAGAGGAAGACGGAATAAAGGAAAATTCTTACGAACGGATCGTTCGAATGAGAAACAAGTATCTATACATTCGCTCACAAAAAATAGGATTAATCCCCCCATTGCGTATTGGTACTTATTGGGTATAGAATAGATCTGCTTCTCTTTGTTCCCACGAACAGAATTTACTAACGGAACAGAATAAATATTAACCCTTGTTTCGAGATAATCCAATGAAAGGGTGAGGTCCATAGCATAGTTATTTCCAATGTGATAAAGTTACATAGTATCTATTTTTTCTTTGAGAAAGGGGTATTTCCATGGGTTTGCCTTGGTATCGTGTTCATACCGTCGTATTGAATGATCCCGGTCGGCTGCTTTCTGTCCATATAATGCATACAGCTCTAGTTTCCGGTTGGGCCGGTTCGATGGCTCTATACGAATTAGCAGTTTTTGATCCTTCTGACCCCGTTCTTGATCCAATGTGGAGACAGGGTATGTTCGTTATACCCTTCATGACTCGTTTAGGAATAAACAATTCATGGGGCGGTTGGAGTATTACAGGAGGAACTATAACGAATCCGGGTATTTGGAGTTACGAAGGTGTGGCCGGGGCACATATTGTGTTTTCTGGCTTGTGCTTCTTAGCAGCTATCTGGCATTGGGTGTATTGGGACCTAGAAATATTCTGTGATGAACGTACGGGAAAACCCTCTTTGGATTTGCCCAAGATTTTTGGAATTCATTTATTTCTCTCAGGGGTGGCTTGCTTTGGGTTTGGCGCATTTCATGTAACAGGCTTGTATGGTCCTGGAATATGGGTATCCGATCCTTATGGCCTAACCGGAAAAGTACAATCTGTAAATCCAGCGTGGGGTGCGGAAGGTTTTGATCCCTTTGTTCCGGGAGGAATAGCCTCTCATCATATTGCAGCAGGTACATTGGGTATATTAGCAGGTCTATTCCATCTTAGTGTCCGCCCACCCCAACGTCTATACAAAGGATTACGTATGGGCAATATTGAAACTGTCCTTTCCAGTAGTATCGCTGCTGTCTTTTTTGCAGCTTTCGTTGTTGCTGGAACTATGTGGTATGGTTCAGCAACTACCCCGATCGAATTATTTGGTCCCACTCGTTATCAGTGGGATCAGGGATACTTCCAGCAAGAAATATATCGAAGAGTTGGCGCCAGTCTAGCCGAAAATCTGAGTTTATCGGAAGCTTGGTCTAAAATTCCCGAAAAATTAGCTTTTTATGATTACATCGGTAATAATCCGGCGAAAGGTGGATTATTCCGGGCAGGCTCAATGGACAACGGGGATGGGATAGCTGTTGGATGGTTAGGACACCCTATCTTTAGAGATAAAGAAGGGCATGAACTTTTTGTACGCCGTATGCCTACTTTTTTTGAAACATTTCCAGTAGTTTTGGTGGACGGAGACGGAATTGTGAGAGCCGATGTTCCTTTTAGAAGGGCAGAATCGAAATATAGTGTCGAACAAGTGGGTGTAACTGTTGAGTTCTATGGTGGCGAACTCAATGGAGTCAGCTATAGCGATCCTGCTACTGTGAAAAAATATGCTAGACGTGCCCAATTGGGTGAAATTTTTGAATTAGATCGTGCTACTTTGAAATCCGATGGTGTTTTTCGGAGCAGTCCAAGGGGTTGGTTCACTTTTGGACATGCTACGTTTGCTTTGCTCTTCTTTTTCGGACACATTTGGCATGGCGCTCGAACCTTGTTCAGAGATGTTTTTGCTGGGATTGACCCAGATTTGGATGCTCAAGTGGAATTTGGAGCATTCCAAAAACTTGGAGATCCAACTACAAGGAGACAGGTAGTCTGATACAACATTGCTCCGGTATCTTTCGCCTCTATATTTGATTTTTTTGATTTGACATAAGGTACCGTAGAAATATTGATTTGAATCATCGCCTTTCTTTGCTCTTGTCCTTTCTTTATCTGGGAAATAATCCTAAATGAACAGGTGTGGAAGCTATAATTGTAAACAACGATCGAATCTATGGAAGCATTGGTTTATACATTCCTCTTAGTCTCGACTTTAGGGATAATCTTTTTCGCTATATTTTTTCGAGAACCGCCTAAGGTCCCGACTAAAAAGATGAAATGATTTTTCATTATCTTAATTGAAGTAATGAGTCCCCCATATGGGGGACTCATTACTTCAATTAGTCTCCGTGTTCCTCGAATGGATCTCTTAGTTGTTGAGAGGGTTGCCCAAAAGCGGTATATAAGGCGTACCCTGTAAAGCTTACAAGTGAACCAGATATGGAGATGGCGACTAAGGTTGCTGTTTCCATTATTAGAGAATTTCAAGACCACGATGGATCTATGCTACGATAAAATCGTTTATTTACAACGGAATAGTATACAAAGTCAACAGATCTCAACCAATGCAATAGTATTTATGGCTACACAAACCGTTGAGGGTAGTGCTAGATCTGGGCCAAGACGAACTATTACAGGGGATTTATTGAAACCATTGAATTCAGAATATGGTAAAGTGGCTCCTGGGTGGGGAACCACCCCATTTATGGGTGTCGCAATGGCTCTATTTGCGATATTCCTATCTATTATTTTAGAGATTTATAATTCTTCCGTTTTACTGGATGGAATTTCAATGAATTAGGCTCATAAGAACCAGAAGCCCTAGCTTTTCAATCAAAAATGAATCACTTAGGACTCAGATTTATAGTCCATTCTGGTAGTTTGACCGTGGAATTCCGTTGTTTCGGTATTTCCGGAATATGAGTGTGCGACTTGTTATAATTGATCCTATTGATAGTACAGAGAATGGGTCTGTCATCTCGACAGAGATGGTTCTGCCTCGTCGGATATTCATCCTAGTATCTGGAGCACGGAATATATGGAATAGATCAAGAAATATTTGAACTATGATTCATACCTACTATTCAGACCTCGTGACTGGACTTCAAAAAATTTTCAAACAAAGAGGTATTTGATAAATTGAACGATTTTTCTTCCTTTAGAATCATGCTTATTTTGACCGAAGGACAAATCTTTCTCTGGATTTTTAGTCATTACATCTATGAATAAGTGATGATCAAATAGTTCTTACTCATAGAACCCTTGGTCTTAGTTTTTGGGTTTTATTGAATCATCGTGGTTCTAGTATGAATCTGAGGTTTCAATCGATTCATAGGGTCTCAACAAGAGAATTCCTATCAAAAAAAAATATAGTAAACAATAGTCAATCTGCATTACGCACAAACAAAAACAACAAATCAAATAACAAATAAATAGGGGAATAGAAGATTCAAGAGGCCTGTAACGATCAACATAAAGACAGATGAGCTAACTTGATATTTTGGCATTCTCATCACAACAAAGAAGAGAGTTCGGATTTTGGTTCCTTCGTATCTTCAGAGACGATTGAATCAAGTGGATAAATAAGAAATTTCAAATTTTCTATTACATATCCATTGTAATCAGTATTTGGGTGTTTCTGCTTGAGCCGTACGAGATGAAATTCTCATATACGGTTCTCAGAGGGGGAGTCCCCTTGGTTTACCTATCTCAATAAAGTATATGATTGGTTCGAGGAGCGTCTCGAGATTCAGGCGATTGCAGATGATATAACTAGTAAATATGTTCCTCCTCATGTCAATATATTTTATTGTCTAGGAGGGATCACACTTACTTGTTTTTTAGTACAAGTAGCTACGGGTTTTGCTATGACTTTTTACTATCGTCCGACCGTTACGGAGGCTTTTGCCTCTGTTCAATACATAATGACTGAAGTCAACTTTGGTTGGTTAATCCGATCAGTTCATCGATGGTCAGCAAGTATGATGGTCCTAATGATGATCCTACACGTATTTCGTGTGTATCTCACGGGCGGATTTAAAAAACCTCGCGAATTGACTTGGGTTACGGGTGTGGTTCTGGCTGTATTGACTGCATCGTTTGGTGTAACTGGTTATTCCTTACCCCGGGACCAAATCGGTTATTGGGCAGTAAAAATCGTGACAGGCGTACCTGAAGCTATTCCCGTAATAGGATCACCTTTAGTAGAGTTATTGCGTGGAAGTGCTAGTGTGGGTCAATCTACTTTGACCCGTTTTTATAGTTTACACACTTTTGTATTACCTCTTCTTACTGCCGTATTTATGTTAATGCATTTTCCAATGATACGTAAGCAAGGTATTTCAGGTCCTTTATAGAGAAGACAGATCATAGATATTTGTAATCGATCATATATAATTTCGGGGAGGAACAATAGTGTTTTATTGCTACAAATATGGATTATTGAAAAGAA